GAGAGGTTCCCAGGGAATTCATTAGAGGAATATTTCCAATAAATACGGTTTGTTCTTGCATATCTCTACCGGTTTTCCAAATTAATCCCGCGGATACATATAATTCAGAAGAGTATGTGAGTGATTCATACACAGCATCTCTTTCTTTTATCAAGGGCTCTGCCAATTGATATGTTGCCACAAATAATTGAAATTCAATTTCTTGGTCTGTATCTTCAATTTTTGGAAACTTATGAAGTTCTTCCATCAAGCCTTGATCAATGAACCTACAAAATCCGTCAAATTGTATCTGACTAAACCCTGGTATTGTATACATTCCCTCATTTCCATCCCGGAACATCTTAAGTTTTCCGTTTATCGAAAAAATCCAACTATTGGCTCACTCTTCGTTGAACCATATAGATTGATCTAGCAACGATGGAATGTATATTTTGCTCATTTGAACAACATGAAATTTTATCCAACCCCATATACATATATACATGTACTAAATACGTATGAACGGAGGAATAAAAAAAAATGTGACTCAAATTCGAATTTGCGACAGATACAAATGGAAATGAATTGATAAAACATTCCTGGAAACAAAATTCTGCCACTTAGACTTATGGAGTCTTGTATAGAATATCAAAATAGATCCAATTTCTACCTTATGATATTACGATCAGATTGGGTACCATAAATGGATTCGGAATTGAATCTGTTCTCTATGAGTGAGATAAAGACAGAATAATCAGGAACCGTCTAGAGTTGACTTTGATTTTAGATTTTAGCACTTAATTTATTTCATCGATTCCGTTGTTCAAAAAATGATTCGCAGAGAGAAAAGATATTTCTACCCATTTGTTAATTAGTAGAATACGATTGAAGTGCGTAAGAGAAGTCATATTTATTAAGTACATGCAGATATAACTATCTAGCTATCCGTATATCCCATCTTTTATCGAAGTTCCCTTGAGGCAACATAGGTCGTGCTATATCCAAATTTCTATTTTATATTCAATATATTCAATGAAAAATGCAAGCACGACGATTTCCTAATAGGAATATGTAGATAAGATACCTGACTAGGTATCCGTGTAAGAATTTCTGTTCTGGGGTTTACATATACACATAATTGTTGTTATAATTGAAATTGAAAAGGATTAATTATGGAAAAGAATTGAGACTGATTAGTCGTATATCAATTTGATCTCCTTATGTCATTAAGGAAACCAAATTGGAGATCAAAACCCAAGAACCATTCATGAATTCACAGTCATTAATGCTTCCAATTTGCTCTGAATTTTGGATTCTGTGACTGGAAATCCATTTTTCTCTTTCAATAGAAAAAGGGGGGAAAGCTTTTATTTAGGTGTTGTGTGTTTTGAAATACAATCAATCTAAGAGAACAACAGGATCCAATCAAAAAAAAGAAATGGTTCAGCAATTCCCCAGAATATTTCCATCTATATCTATTTTGTATCGTTTTGGCGGCATGGCCGAGTGGTAAGGCGGGGGACTGCAAATCCTTTCTCCCCAGTTCAAATCCGGGTGTCGCCTGATTAACAAAAGACTCGGAATTTCTTACCCTACTAAACTAATAGAACTCACAAAATTCTTGCCTGGCAGAAGCAGAGGTAAGGGGCGGGGACTGTCGATACCCAATTTTAAGAATCGGGGGGTTGACTTTCAATTATTTCTTCAAAAATCGGGGTGTGACCCAAACCTGTACCATACCAATATGAATTACCAATATAAATAAAGAAATACTCACTTAATTACGGATTGCTGATGCGTTCAGGCCATTGATTTGATTTATCAATCGAATCAAATCCATAGTAAGATTCAATTGTGAGATTCAGAACTACGAAAGTCAGGGACCGTAAATCCGTGTATCCAAAGGAAGGTTCCTAAGAGACTGTAAATCCTTGCTCCTAGGATCCAAGAAGGGGTTCTAGGAAGGACTATAAATACTTCCTAATTACCTTACCCTACTAGTGTTTACTGACTGAGTCTTGAAGTAGATTGGGTAGGCTGGTGGGGAATCCAATTAGGAGTTGTGGAAAGAACTGAAGATACTTTGTATCCATACAAACTCATGAGAGTCTCTGAGTGCTCAGGTTTTCAATTAATATTGTATGGGTGATTGGCTTTTATAGAATAAAAGTGGAAAAAAGTGCTTTCGTTGGGGTAACCCCGCCAAGAATGTAATAGGGTGTCTTCCAATTGTTTCACATTTCACAGAAGTAGAGACAGTAAGGCTTAGATGGGAAATTAGGAGTATGTGATAGATAGTTATATATCTTGATGGTATATTTTTTTTTTCTGCTTTTTGTTTATGAAAGGCAACAATAGGTCTTACTATTCCTACATATTCCATTAGTCACATTCCCTTGAGACTTCCAAGGGGCAACTGTGTATCTTGCTTGTACTTAGTGCTTTCCGATTCCACCAGAAATCATATAGGGACTTGTTACGGGTGTATTCATTGGATTGGTTCATCAAAAACGTTAGGTCA